CTTTATTCTATTAATTTTTTCTAAATACCACCTCACCAATAAAGAGCTAGATATAAAAACAGCCAAACTACGTCAACAAAATGTCAATACCAAGCAGCGGCCTCAAATCCAAAATGGTGAGCAGCTCTAAATTCACCCTTTAAATGTCGCACTCAGCAAACTAGTAAAAATAAAGTCCCAACAATTACATGTAGGCCGTGGAATCCTGTGGCAATAAAAAAAGTAGAGCCGTAAATACTATCGGCAAACCTAAACGAAGCTTCATAATATTCAAGCGCCTGTAAGCCAGTAAAATATAAACCCAACACAATTGTTAAACCTAAAGAGTTTTTTACCTGCCCATACTCCCCCACTATGAGAGCGTGATGGGCTCAAGTTACACTAACACCCGAGGAAACTAAAATAATAGTATTTAACAGTGGAACGCCGAATGGGTTAAAAGGGACCACCCCCAAAGGCGGTCAAAGCCCACCCAATTCGACATTAGGAGCCAATCTGGCATGAAAGTAAGCTCAAAAAAATCTTAAGAAAAAAAATACTTCTGAAGTAATAAAAAGCAGCATACCTCAACGCAACCCTAATTCAACAATTGCCCTGTGAAGACCTTGAACCGCACCCTCTCGTCTCACATCACGCCACCATTGGAATATTACTATTCCGAGTAAGCCTAACCCAATAAAAAATAAAAATATAGAATTAAGATGAAATCATGAAATTATCCCACTAGTTAAATATAAACCCCCCAGTGATCCGTAAAGTGGTCAAGGGGATTCATCAACAATATGGTAAGGGTGTTGAATATGGTTTGACATATTTTAGGAAAGCAAAGCTTATCTTCAATCCCCAAAATTGATATTTTTTAAACTACCCCAAATTAAATTAAAGGCTTTTTCTAAAACCTTTACTATGCTACGACTTATCTTATTACTAAGAGCGACGGACGATATGTGCACACTTTAAAACCTTTCCATATAAATTTAAACGTTTTTATTACTAGCAAATCCTTTAACTATTTAAAAATACTATGATAGTAGCTTAGCCTCCCCTTAATATCATTACATAAAATTTGAAATGGGGGGTGTTACGCGTAACTACCCTAAACAACCACACATAAATTAAATTAAGGTAAATCCTACTGAGGTTTAACATATTAAGAGCCGAGCTCCTCTGCCAGGAGTAAAGTGCCGCCACGCTGGTTAAATTTAATGTAATTACAACTAATTCTTTGGTTAATTTAATTAAGGCATACTAGAAGTCTAACTCTTTTTTTAACCCCCTTATTAATCTTTAAGAAAAAATTAAACATAAATAAAGAATTACAACTTTTTTTATTTTGTTTCTTTTTTTTAATTAACCTAAAAAGAAATCCGAGAAAAAGTATAACCGCAGATGCTGGCACTTTATTTACTTCTATCATTAAATAAATTTTCCTAAAAATTTTCTTTACTGCGCGTATTTTAACCTATTGCATGTAAATTTTAATCAGTAATTTCTTATTTACTACAGCTAAATAAATATTAATCTTAAGGTTTAAATCTCACAAGTGGAAATTGTGTGTAATGTATTATACTAGATTAATTAAACTCCGATTTTTCTTATAGTGAGAGAACTATGTTCATTAATATATAATGAACTTAAAATAGTAAATACGTATGCTTGAATACAAGCAACTGCACACTCTAAAGTTAATAAAGCAACCAGACCTACTATTAAACCTATTAAAACTATCCCCCCAAGATTCGCACCTTGGCTGCCGAGTAGAACTAAAAGAAGGTGCCCAGCTACTATATTTGCTGCTAGCCGTACCGCTAGAGTACCGGGTCGAATAACAGATCTTACAGTTTCAATTAAAACCATAACCGGCATTAAAACCCCAGGAGTCCCGACAGGAACTAAGTGAGCCATATTTATATTAAATTGAAGCCCTACTCTATAAACTATTCTACCTAATCATAATGGTAGAGCTAAGGCTAAAGTAAAACTTAAATGCCTAGACCTAGTAAAAACATAAGGAATGAGGCCAAGAAAATTTGTCATAATAATAAAACTAAATAAACTAATAAAAATTAAAAATGAACCTGGAACTGCCAACCTACCAAAAATAGCCTGTAATTCAAGAACAACTAACTTTGACACTAGATTAAAAAATCGAGTTACTTGTCTCCCTATTAATCAATAACCCTGAGGTAAAAATAACAAGATTGACAAAGCCGCCAATCAATTTCCAGGAAAAGAGAAAATAACCCCTGTTTGAGGGTTAAATGAAGCAAATAAATCACCCATTAAACAGTTACCGAAAAGTTTTTCACCCCCGCTACATCTTTAACTTCTGTTAAAGACTCTTGCGCTCTAAGTTTAGAAAAATGAAGTTTAACTACACATCCAATAAGAATGCTAGAAAAATATAAAAATAAAATCAACCAGTTTATAGGGTTTATCTGAGGCATTTCACTATAAGTGTTATTTACGAACAATAGTTAATTTTGTAGCTTCAATACAATGTTTTATTAAACTACATAAATAAAATAAATTTAATTCCTTTCGTACTAAAAATCTATGAATAACTTTTAGATAGAAACCAATCTGATTCGCATCGATCTAAACTCAAATCATGTATGGATGGGTAGTCGAACAGACTAATTTTACTAGAAGCTGCCCCAGTAAAACTCCATAATTCAACATCGAGGTCGCAGTAAGTTAATTTGATAAGGGCTCTTTTAACTATAACGCTGTTATCCCTAGAGTAGCTATTTCTTTATATTTTTTTAAGATCAAAAATTTACTAAAATAAAAATAATATTATTTTTCTTTTCCCCAAATAATTGACACATGTAAATTTTAATAAAAAGTTGTTCTTAGCTTCATAGGGTCTTATCGTCTAAAAAGAACATAAAAGTTTTTTCACTTTTAAAAAAATTCTAATTATAAGTAAAAATTTATTTGCTCGATTTACCCTTTCATACACACCTCCAATTAAAAGGCTAATTATTATGCTACCTTAGCGAAACCCGGCTATTTAAATTTTTCATTGAGCAGGGTGTGCTTTTTTTAAAGCGATGTTTTTGTTAAACAGCTCAACAAATTTTGGACGAGTACTTATACTTTTATTAATTTAAATAAAAATGTTATTAGTTTTATTTATTTATTTTACATAATTTTATACTAATATAAATATGATATACTTAAGTAAAAAATTAACCCAAGATGTGAAAAAAAAACTAGAAGATTAAAAATGTAATTTTAATTTAATTGTTAAATTAAAGAAATTATTATTCCTGATTTTATTTACTAAAATATTTCTTCATAATTAGTTTTATAAACTTATCTCTATAAAACTACCACCCTTCTAAGATGTTATTTAAAATAGAATATTCACAACCAGATATAAGAAGATAAAGCATATCACTTTAAACCCTAATTAATCTAAAATATTAAACTTTTATTATTTTTAAGGCTAAATACTTCTTTTTCGGGACGTGTAAATTAAAAAATTTTTTATTTACCCATAATGCAAAAGGGAGTCCTTTTCTTTTTATCAATAACAGTAACTAAATTTAATTTAAAATATAATAATTGTAAACAGAATAAAAAAGTTTATTAGAAAGTCTAATTTACAGCCGTTTTACTAACGGCCCTGATTCAAGACTTCTAACTCCTACAACTCTAACTAGACAAAGAATTAAAATACACATGAAAAGAATAAAAGAGAAAGCACTTTCTCTTTCATAAAGGGCACTTGAAAACTGAAACCCAGTAAATCCTGCGGTAAAATTCAAAACAGGGTTAAACGCCAAGACCCCAACTAAAGGGATAGCTCAAAACCTAGCTAGCTTAGAAACTTTAACTGTATAAAATTTTTCATTTGCGCAAACCGAGACCATAAAAAGTAAAACGACTATCACACCTCCTAAAAAAACCAAAGCTAATAAATAAAGAAATCACCTTAGTGAGTGAACCCCTAGTAGAGCCCTTATAAGAAGAGCTATTAGAATTAAAAGACCCGCTAAAGAAGCTGGGTGGGAAACCGCAACAACCGACGCTGATACACCAATTAAGCCTATAAAGATAATTATTATAATAAATAGTTTTATTAATCTAATATTTTTTTATTGTAAATAAAACGTAATTTTTTATACTAAAAACTAAATCGTTCAGGGGTGCCCCCATCCTCTCATTAACAATGAGATGCTTCTAATAAAGCTTTAAACGAGTTGTTAAGAGGGGTTTCCCTATATGAAAATTAAAAATTTTCCATCAATTGATTACTTCAACAACATAGAAATAAACTAACAAGTTAATTTAATGTTTGAAGCATAATAGTTTTTTTAACTTATATTTCTACCAGCTTAATCTAAAGATGCTGCAACCCAATTAGAAAAAGTTCTTAAATTAACTCTTTCTACTACAATTGGTATAAACCTGTGGTTAGCCCCACAAATTTCAGAGCACTGCCCAAAATAAAGACCGGGGCGCTGACTAATAAACTTAACCTGATTTAACCGACCAGGGACTGCATCAGCCTTAACCCCTAGAGATGGGACTGTTCAAGAATGAAGCACATCTGCGGAAGAAATTAATATTCGAACTTGAGTGTGCACAGGAAGAACTGCTCGATTATCAACATCGAGCAATCGAAAGCCGTTTTTCTCTAGCTCACTTGTAGCCACTATATATGCATCAAACTCTAAGCCCTTATCTCTCCCTATAGCTCAAAAATCCCTATATTCATACCTTCAATATCACTGATGCCCCAGGGTTTTTAATGTGAGGGTTCTATCCACAGACTCATCTAATATATATAAGAGAAGTAACGAGGGTAAAGCAATTTGAAGTAGCAGCGCGGCAGGAATTAAAGTTCATACTCACTCTACTATCTGCATTTCTAAAAGATTTTGATTAATATGTTTCCCCGCCGCCATAAGAACCATAATAACCCCTACAAACCTTAAAACAAAAACTAAAACTAGATTAATAAAATCATGTAATTGGGTTAACTCTTCTATAAGAGGTCTATTAGCATCCTGCAAATTAAGATTTATTCATGTACCGATAAGATTCTAAGGGTGTAAACTAAAAGCTTTAACATTAAATTAGAAGTTTATGTTTTGTAACCACCCTACACAATTAAACTCAAGCCACCAATTAAAGCTAAGCTTACTAAAGCACCCCCTCGGAAACTTGCTAATAGATAGTAAATTTTATAATTAGGCTTAAAAATACCCTGCCAAGTAGAAAACGTTAACCATGTTTCATCAACATTTAAGCTGTTACTTTTCCCGTAACTTAAGCCCCCATTAGTCAGACCAATTCTAAATGTGATCGGCATAAATCATATTTGATGAAAGAATTTTGAAGGAATATTATTGGGCCGCTCTCTTACCCCTACGCCGCTAAGTGCTAAAGCCCCAGAAACTAAAACTAAAATTAAAACTGTCAACTTTTGTCAAAGGGGTATAAAAATAATAAGCCTTCTAGGTATTAACCCTCTTAATCACCAACCTCCTATAATAGCTGGTCCTATTAAAATACTTATTCCCCCCAATATAAAAAAATCAGAGTCTCCTTCTGCGCTGTATCTTTCTCGACCCCTGAAAAGGTTAAAAATACCCAAGGTGAGTCGACAGCTATAAACTACTGTAAGACCGGTAGCAATTATCCTAACCACAAATACAACCAACCTGGGGCCTTGGACAAACAGACTTTCTAAAATTAAGTCTTTAGAATAAAACCCTGACAAAAAAGGCATACCACAAAGACTTAAATTTCTCACTAAACACACAGTGGCTAGAGCAGGTAAATTAATTAAGCTTCCGCCTATTTTTCGCAGGTCCTGGTAATCTTTAACAGTGTGAATAATAGACCCGGCTGCCATAAATAGTATTGCTTTAAAGTAGGCATGGGAAATTAAATGAAAAAAAGCTATAAAGGGTTGACCTATTCCCAAACTAAAAAATATCACGCCTAATTGCCTTAAAGTTGATAAGGCAATAACTTTTTTTATATCTAACTCAAAAATCGCAGCAGCCCCTGCCATAGTTATAGTAAATAAGCCTAGAGCTAGTAATCATGACCTTCAACCCCTCAGTAAAATTAAATAATTTATACGCACTAAAAAATACACACCCGCTGTTACCAGTGTTGATGAATGAACTAATGCAGAAACTGGAGTAGGGGCCGCCATAGCAGCTGGAAGCCAAGCTGAGAAAGGAATCTGAGCTCTTTTAGTTATTGCAGCAATAATTACTAAAGTTAAAGCGCTTCTTAGAACATTAACTCTTGCGCTTCTCACTAAACCATAATTAAAAATCCCACATCTTACTCAGAGACTAATACACAATAAAATAGCGACATCCCCAATTCGGTTGGTTAATGCTGTTAATATACTAGCATTAAACCTCTTTTCACTTATATAGTAACACACTAGTAAATAAGAAGTGACCCCAAGCCCATCTCACCCTAAAAGAAGACTAATTAAATTTGGCCTAAGAATTATTAAAGCCATTCTTAAAATAAACATAAAAACTAAGGCTGCAAACCGTGGGTTGAATATATCTCCTCCTATATACCTCACCCTATAAAAGAACACGCAACCAGAAATTAAACAAACGGTTCTCAAAAAAATTAAACTGATAAAATCGAATAACAATAATAAAGTTATTTTTTGCCCAAAAGCTGAGAAAGCTTCCCACTCTAAAGCCAACTCTCCTCCACTTATGAAAATAAACCCCACACCTCCTCTTAAGATAGCTAATAATAGCAGGGCCTGCCTTACGGTAAAAAAAAGCAGGCTATTAATTTTTTTTATTTAGTTTGACTAGATAGTATTCTTATTTTACAAAAATAATGTATTAATTATACTACAAACTAATAATATTAAACCCCCCAGTAAAAGAACACAGGGTCAAATATGGGCTATTAGGATTAATATTTCACGCCTAATTATTAGAGGGGTATTTACTCCTCCTGAAAATGTCGCCCCTTGCTGAGACGACGCATAAATATTAAGATTATAAGCTGCCGAAAAAAAACATAAGCCTGCTAATGGCACCCCCACCAAAAAGGATAATTTTAATAATCTTTGAATTATTAAAATCTCTCTAAAAAGATTTAAAGTAAAAGGGCCTGCAAAATTTAAAACTGCAATAATAAATCAGAGGGCTGAAAAAAAAGGCATCCCTCTAAGTACTCCTTTATTAGCCACCAGTCTTCGGGAATGCCTCCGCTCATATATTATATTTGCACCTCTAAACATTCCTGAAGATGTGAAGCCATGAGCTAATAATATTCACACCCCTCCTACTAAACCCAAAGGACTGACGCCTATTCTAACTGCAATAATTATTGCTATGTGGACAACCGAAGAGTAAGCAATAGCTACTTTTAAATCAATAAGTCGTAGTACTATCACAGCCAAACTTGCACTTCCTATGAGCCCAATTCTGATGAAAACCCCCGCAGCTACTTTTATTTTTAATATAATAGGCGCTATAATAATTAAACCGTAACCCCCCAGCTTAAGAAGTACACCAGCTAACACTATTGAACCTCTTACGGGGGCCTCAACATGCGCCTTTGGGAGTCATAAATGGGTTAAATATAAAGGGAATTTTACTATAAAGGCGCCCACCAATATAAAACTAATTAAAGGCTGGACTTTAAACCCGCTTAACCTAAGCAAACTTAACCCGGTTCTGCCTAATTCTTGACCCACCCTAAGTAAAACTATTAGAAGAGGAAGTGAAGCTGTAATAGTATAAAATAGTATATACATTGAAGCTTTTATTCGCTCAGGTTGATAACCCCAGCCTAAAATCAACATAAACACCGGAAGGAGGGAGCACTCAAAACAATAATAATAAGCTAAAAGACTTTTTACTCTAAACCTTAGGATTAAAAAAAAAGTTAAACTTTTTACTACAAAAGAAAATAATTTAGACCTGTTAACATAATAGTCAGACATGATTATTAAACCTGCCAGTCAAATACTGAGCCCAACTAATAAAGATTGTAAAAAGGTTAAGAACTCTATTTCTTCAATCTCACAGTCAAATATTAAACCACATAAAATTATTAGACTAGCACCTAATCTGATAAGAAAGGATTCTTTTATATTATACCTTGACCCAATTAAAATTATTACTTTTATTATTTAAATAATGACTGCCTCATTACTTCGACCTCGAGTAAGACCCACTACCAACCCTAACCCCATTCTAGCTTCACAAACTATTAGTGTTGCGAGAAAAAAAATTAATAAAGGCCTAATTCTTTTTACAACTAAAACAGCACCACAAAAAAACAGCCTAATCCTAAGAAATTCTAAAACTATTATCAACATAATAACGTGAAATCAAACTTTTACTAAAGCAATTCTGTAAAACACTAGCTGAAGGGTGAGAACTAATACCAAAAGCCTATTAAACCTCAACCCTCTGAAAATTAAACCTAGGGTTATTAAAGATATAAATATAATAAAATTGTCAAGACTAGTCTATCTAAGTGATGAAAACACTTTATGTTAAATTACACTAAAACAACTACCCGGTTATGCCTAAAGTATACCCAAACAAAGCTAAAACTCTAGGTAAAAGAGTTACCCAAGCTAGCCTTATAAGTATATCGTACCGATACCGGGGGAGGGTTGTTCGCACTCAAACCCAGAAAAAAACTAATGCTGTAGACCTACTAAAAAATATTAAGGAGCTAGGCGTTTGCACAATAAACACATAAACAAATAAACACCTTATAAAATAAATCCTAGCATATTCAGCCATAAAAATTAAAGCAAACCCCACCCTACCGTACTCTACATTAAACCCTGAAACTAGCTCAGACTCCCCCTCAGCAAAATCGAAAGGTGTTCGGTTAGTTTCAGCTAAGCAAGCAATAAGCCAAAAAGCGGCAACAGGGGCTAGGAAAAATATTTTAAGCCAATAAACATTAGTTAATATAAGCCCTTGAAGCCTTAATCTTCCACAGTTGACTAAAAGAATAAGAATTGTAAGAGCAAACCTTACCTCATAAGAGATTGTTTGGGCAACCCCGCGCAATGCTCCAATGGTTGCATAATTTCTATTTGAAGCTCACCCCGCCGCCATGAGGGGGTAAATATTAAAACTTAAAATAGTGTAAATTAAAATTATTCTTAACCTTAAACCCGCGAGTGCTCCCCAAAAAGGAGTAACAACCCAAACTAAAAGAGATAAACTAATGGCCAAAGAAGGACCAGCAATAAAAAACTTAGGGCTGCCCCTTAAAGGTGTGAGAGATTCTTTTCTGAAGAGCTTAATTGCATCATTAAATGGTTGAACTAAGCCAAGTAAACCGACTTTATTAGGCCCCTTTCGCAGTTGAGAGTAGCCTAAAATTTTACGCTCTAAAAGAGTAATAAAAGCCACATTTACTAATACCGGAATAAGTAGTATAACATAAGTTAATCTAATAATAATAGTTGCGTTTAGCAACAAGAAAAGAAAAGTCTTTATGTTCAACGCTTAAAGTTGATGCAATTATTCTGCCACCTTAAATTAAAGTGAGGGGTTCCTATAGAAGAGTTATGAGCTCTTTAGCTTAAATTTAGCTTACACTTTAAATATTCTAGGTGGGTGCCACCTCTTTAACGCCACAAGTTAATATTTTTAAAACTTCTAGAATTTTTATTCAACTATTTTAAAAGCCTATCCCAAACTTTTATCAACCCAACCTGAAGAAAATAATATGAAAAATAAACCACAGATAAAACTTGACCTACCAAAATGTAAGGGTCTTCAACCGGTCGTGCACCAATTCAAGTAAGAAGCATAACTACATTAATATGAGCCCAGAAAACAAATTTTCTTAGGGGGTAAAATGTCAAACCTCGAAATTTAGGCTTTGGTAAAAAAGGACAAATTATGAGAATAGCAATAGATAAGGCTAAGGCAATTACCCCCCCTAATTTATTGGGAATAGAACGTAAAATAGCATAAGCTATTAAAAAATACCATTCAGGTTGAATGTGTACTGGGGTAACCAAAGGATTGGCTGGGATAAAATTTTCTGGGTCTCCTAAAAGCCAAGGGAAAAACAAACTAATGTAGGCCAACCCAAACATTATTACAAAAAACCCAAAAAGATCTTTGGTAGAAAAGTACGGATGAAACCTTAATTTATCAAAATTACTATTAACTCCTAACGGGTTACCTCTCCCAGTTTGATGAAGGAAGAGTAAATGAACCGCACTTAAGGCTGCTACCACAAAAGGAATTAAAAAATGTAATGAGAAGAATCGAGTAAGTGTAGGGTTACCAACGGCAAACCCACCTCATATTCACTTAACCAATTCTTCACCAATATATGGAATGGCTGAAAATAAGTTAGTAATAACTGTAGCACCTCAAAAAGATATCTGACCTCATGGTAATACGTACCCTAAGAATGCGGCGGCCATAACAGCAAATAAAATTAAAACCCCTACTACCCAAGTATGAGAAAAATAATAAGATCCATAATATAAACCTCGGCCAATATGAAGATATAAGCAGATGAAAAAAAACCTAGCTCCATTAGCATGAAATATTCGTAATACCCAACCATAATTCACATCACGACAAATATGGCTAACTCTTTCAAAAGCTAAAGTGACATCAGCGCAAAAATGTATTGCGAGGAATAACCCGGTTAAAATTTGAACAATTAAACATAAACCTAATAAAGAACCAAAATTCCACATAGCTGAAATATTAGTGGGGGTAGGAAGCTCAATTAATGAGCCGGAAACGATTCGAAGAACCGGATGAGTCTTGAGAAACGAAATCATTTAATAAAAGGGAAACCCATGGGTAAATTTACAGTTTACAGCTTTAACTCAGCCATTTTATTAACTTTTTATTTTGCTCAATTTAAACTACCTTGGTTTATCTCGTAAGCTAAAGCCAAAAAAAGCAATAATAAGAATACCCAAATTAAAGCAAGCCTATAAAACCCGCTTTGCGTATTTAACCCCACTACTAAAGGAAAAATTAAAACTAATTCTACATCAAATACTAAAAAAACTAAGGCAACAAGAAAAAATCGTAAAGAAAAAGGCATTCGGGGTACCCTTTTTGGGGTAAACCCGCACTCAAAGGGTCTTGCTTTTTCTCGGTCAAACCTAAGTTTTTTCCCCAGTGCTAAACCTACCCCTGTAAGTAAACCACCTAAAATCACAACTACAAGTAGATAAATAAAAAGCACAGTAATTTGAAAACCTCAAAATTTAATTGAGCCCTTAAACCTCAAAAGTTTACATGCTTGACACCTGTTTTCATTAGCAAACAAACGTAAATTTTACATAATCCATTCTATCAAAATGGCCCTTTTTCAGGCACTTTGTTATTAAGGTGGGCCAGAGGCACCTACAAAATGCAAATTTGTTATCATATTTGAATACCACCCTCTACGGTTTCCTATTAAATTCTTAACTAAGAATTTTATCTTATTTTTAAATTCTAAATTTAATGTATTTGTTTTACTAAGTTAAGCGTACCCCTTATGTTTCCGGATTCACCTTTAAAATAACTAACGCTAACGCATCTCAACATTAATAAAATTTCCTACGGTAATGCTCTTTATTTTAAATTTACCACTTTTTTTTTTTTTTCAAAAACATTTTTACAGAAAATTTAGCTTGTGATTTTTTTTAAAAAAATTTTTTTTTCACTTTCTTATATAAAATACGAAATTTTTTTTTTTTCGCAAAAAATTAAATGTAATTTCGGCTGAAAAAAAAAAATTTTTTTTTTTAGTCAAACACCGATTTCGATTAAAGAGAAAACTCTTACGTTTTGAAAATGGTCATTTTTGATACTGGATTTAACTACTAAATCGGAAACACGGCCTAAAATTAAGTATAATCTGAAAATCGCGGGTTTAGGTCACGGGTAAAAAAAAAGACGAGAAATTTTTTCACCCGTGACCTAAACCCGCGATTTTCAGATTATACTTAATTTTAGGCCGTGTTTCCGATTTAGTAGTTAAATCCAGTATCAAAAATGACCATTAAACATTTTACTACCTGAATAAACCGAAAGCGCCTACAAAATGCGAGTTTGCTATCCTATTCAAATATCACCCGCTACGGCCTCCTGTTAAATTCTTAACTGAGAATTTTATCTTATTTTTAAATTCTAAATTTAATATATTTGTTTCACTAAGTTAAGCGTACCCCTTATGTTTCCGGATTCACCCTTTAAATAACCAACACAAACACATCTTAGCGTTAATAATGATTTTCTACGGCTGTAATCTCTATTTTAAGTTAACCACTTTCCCAAAAACATTTTTATAGGAAATTTAGCTTACCTTTCTAAAAAACTTTTACTTTCGCGTACAAAACACAAAAAATTTTGGGGGGTTAGCTAAGAGACAAAAATCTAGGGCAACTCAAAAAGTGATATTAGAAAGAAATTTTTATTGGGGGTTCATAAATCTTAATTAAACTACTCAGGTCTTTTAGTATACCATTTTGAAATTTATAAATATCATTAATTTAACGCAAGCTAATATCGCCTAACTCAGGCGGTAATTGTTTTAACTCTGCTTAGAAGTCACATCTTATTTTACTAGTACTAAAAAGTTTTTTGGTGGCCTTATTTAATAGCTAATAGTATAAAATAAAGTATTGATTCAGAAATAAATGTCGTCAAGTACCACCCTAAAAATTTAACACTTATTATCACACCCATAAATTATTTTTTGGCGCTTTCAACTACGATGCTATCAAATAACTTACAAATTTTCCGAGTATTTTACCCCCAACTTATAATGAGCCTTCCCCGCCCTACCCTCAACCTTTAAAACTTGAACGTTTAAACAATTACAACCCCTTTTAGGCGGGAGCCGTATTTTCACCCCCTAAAAAACAAGCCTAATTTGGACTATTATTTTTACGGGGAAAAAATCGAAGGGGGGGGGCTTTGATGATTTGAATAAAAACCCCCCCCCAACCTTAAAAAAACTTGAACGTTTAAACAATTACAACCCCTTTTAGGCGGGAGCCGTATTTTCACCCCCTAAAAAACAAGCCTAATTTGGACTATTATTTTTACGGGGAAAAAATCGAAGGGGGGGGGGCTTTGATGATTTGAATAAAAACCCCCCCCCAACCTTAAAAAAACTTGAACGTTTAAACAATTACAACCCCTTTTAGGCGGGAGCCATATTTTCACCCCCTAAAAAACAAGCCTAATTTGGACTATTATTTTTACGGGGAAAAAATCGAAGGGGGGGGGCTTTGATGATTTGAATAAAACCCCCCCCCCAACCTTAAAAAAACTTGAACGTTTAAACAATTACAGCCCCTTTTAGGCGGGAGCCGTATTTTCACCCCCTAAAAAACAAGCCTAATTTAGGCTATAATTTTTACGGGGAAAAAATCGAAGGGGGGGGGGCTTTGATGATTTGAATAAAAACCCCCCCCCCAACCTTAAAAAACTTGAACGTTTAAACAATTACAACCCCTTTTAGGCGGGAGCTATATTTTCACCCCCTAAAAAACAAGCCTAATTTGGGCTATAATTTTTACGGGGAAAAAATCGAAGGGGGGGGGCTTTGATGATTTGAATAAAACCCCCCCTAACCTTAAAAAACTTGAACGTTTAAACAATTACAACCCCTTTTAGGCGGGAGCCATATTTTCACCCCCTAAAAAACAAGCCTAATTTAGGCTATAATTTTTACGGGGAAAAAATCGAAGGGGGGGGGCTTTGATGATTTGAATAAAAACCCCCCTAACCTTAAAAAACTTGAACGTTTAAACAATTACAACCCCTTTTAGGCGGGAGCCATATTTTCACCCCCTAAAAAAACAAGCCTAATTTGGGCTATAATTTTTACGGGGAAAAAATCGAAGGGGGGGCTTTGATGATTTGAATAAAAACCCCCCTAACCTTAAAAAACTTGAACGTTTAAACAATTACAACCCCTTTTAGGCGGGAGCTATATTTTCACCCCCTAAAAAACAAGCCTAATTTGGACTATAATTTTTACGGGGAAAAAATCGAAGGGGGGGGGCTTTGATGATTTGAATAAAAACCCCCCTAACCTTAAAAAAACTTGAACGTTCAAACAATTACAACCCCTTTTAGGCGGGAGCCATATTTTCACCCCCCAAAAAACAAGCCTAATTTGGGCTATAATTTTTACGGGGAAAAAATCGAAGGGGGGGGGGCTTTGATGATTTGAATATAAACCTCCCCAACCTTAAAAAAACTTGAACGTTTAAACAATTACAACCCCTTTTAGGCGGGAGCCGTATTTTCACCCCCTAAAAAACAAGCCTAATTTGGGCTATAATTTTTACGGGGAAAAAACCGAAGGGGGGGGCTTTGATGATTTGAATAAACCCCCCCCTAACCTTAAAAAACTTGAACGTTTAAACAATTACAACCCCTTTTAGGCGGGAGCCGTATTTTCACCCCCTAAAAAACAAGCCTAATTTGGGCTATAATTTTTACGGGGAAAAAATCGAAGGGGGGGGGCTTTGATGATTTGAATAAAAACCCCCCCCCAACCTTAAAAAAACTTGAACGTTTAAACAATTACAACCCCTTTTAGGCGGGAGCCATATTTTCACCCCCTAAAAAACAAGCCTAATTTGGACTATTATTTTTACGGGGGAAAAATCGAGGGGGGGGGGGCTTTGATGATTTGAATAAAACCCCCCCCCCAACCTTAAAAAAACTTGAACGTTTAAACAATTACAGCCCCTTTTAGGCGGGAGCCATATTTTCACCCCCTAAAAAACAAGCCTAATTTAGGCTATAATTTTTACGGGGAAAAAATCGAAGGGGGGGGGCTTTGATGATTTGAATAAAAACCCCCCCCCAACCTTAAAAAACTTGAACGTTTAAACAATTACAACCCCTTTTAGGCGGGAGCTATATTTTCACCCCCTAAAAAACAAGCCTAATTTGGGCTATAATTTTTACGGGGAGAAAATCGAGGGGGGGGGCTTTGATGATTTGAATAAAACCCCCCCCCAACCTTAAAAAACTTGAACGTTAAAACAATTACTACACCCCACCCGTGAAAATTAACTACACGTTATTTTTTTAATAAAACCTTTTAACGAGAAAGTTAGCTCGAAGGGCTTGACTTTTAACACCGGAGCTTTTTAATTAGGGCTTAGTTTACACGCGTAATAATTTTAATTATTTAAAAAAACTATAAACCCGTAGTCCCGCGGAGTTCTTTCTTAAATATCCGCTTAAACTCGGCCCCCCAAAATAAATTAAAATTTAGTGCAATACCTATTGTAAATTTAGTGCTAAACCCCACTTCAAATTTCAACACTAAGAAACCCAAACTAACCCCCCCCCCCCCTACCGGCCTCCCGCATTTTTTCTCGGGTTTTTTCAATTAGGCGGATGTAATAGCTGAACCAGGTTATTAAGATTGATCACGTTATGGTGTGGGTAGTCTCTTTCCTCATATAACTCGTCTAGGATAGAATCAACTGTTGTGACTTAAAAGATTAACCTCTCCCCTCCTACCGGCCTCCCGCATTTTTTCTCGGGTTTTTTCAATTAGGCGGATGTAATAGCTGAACCAGGTTATTAAGATTGATCACGTTATGGTGTGGGTAGTCTCTTTCCTCATATAACTCGTCTAGGATAGAATCAACTGTTGTGACTTAAAACCCCCGCTATGGGATAATTAAATAGACTTTTAAGGTGAAACTAAAAGGGCGGTGTTTGAAATTTAATAAATGTGCTCCATTAGTTGTAAATTTGGTAAACTGGCAATAAAAAGTTTCTTATTGCCCACTATTTATGTAAAGTAAATATAAAAAATTTTTAGTACGGCCCTAAATAAAAATTTTAAAACTAGGGGAAAATCCATCTTTTTGGCCGAAACAAAATACATCTGATGCTGCCTAGTTAAAAACTTGCTGAAAGCATTTTTAAATTTGCAATTTAAAATAATAAATTATACTAAAGTTTTTTAAATCAAAAATCAAATACCAAGGCCTGAAACCGCTAAAGTAAAATAGCTTAACATCCTTACCCATTGGCCCCCATTTGAAATTTTTAATGCGCTATTGAAACAATAACTCTGGTGTGTTACTGATACGTATACAAATAAAACCCCTAAAGAACTAAGAATAAGAGCACTCAAAACAAGGAATGACACAGAAACTAATTGTTTTATTATCATTAACTTAATTAGGAAACCCAATAAAGGAGGTAAACCCCCTAAATTAAGAAACTGTAAGCTCAATATTAAACCCGCTCTTAAACCTACGTTGGCAAATCTTCCCACACTTGAGATTTTAAGGGCTCTAAATCTTATTATTACTCTCAATAGTAGTAAAGAATAAGCCCCTATAAATATGCCCCAGTTTCCTCTCACTCCGACGACTCTTAGTGCTCATATTCCGTTGGCAACTGAAGATAAAAATATTAACATAAATAAAGATCTAACCTGCGATAATCTCCCTAAAATAAAAAAAAGCCCACCAAATAATGTTAAACCAAACACAAAGGGGTTAAGCTTAAGGAAACTTAAAATAGTCAAAGGAATAATTTTTTGCACGGTGAAAATTAACCACATTCTTATTCAACTTATTCTAGGGAGTATTCTTGTGAGCCAACTTTGTATGGGGGGTAACCCAAGCTTGAAAAAAATTGATAATGTTATAAAAATTATAGCCACCCTTATTTTTATAGAAAGAAACAACCCCAATACAAACATTAATGAGGCTGCTCTCTGAGAAATAAAATACTTTACTCCTGTAAGAATTGAATCTTCTGTTATTGAGTACACCAGCACCGGAATAATGCAAAGCATATTTACTTCTAAACACACCCATTGACCTAATATTCTATTAACCCTTAAAGACCCTAAAATACACACCCCTAAGAGCGCCAGATAGCCTAACAATGGTGTTAAAATTATTATAGAGCTTTAGGAAATATCCTTTTAAGTGACTTCAAAACACCTTAATCAAAAGCCCAGAGCTACCCTAAAGTATTTTACTGTTGACAACAGTATATTTTTTAATTAAATTAAGCCCTACTACCTACCAATAACTACAGGAATAGAGGGGTACCTGTGGTTTAAAGGGGGGAAGGTGTGCGATATCTCTAAAGAAGTCGCACGACAGTTACTTGCGAAAGCCGGCCGATGTGAAACTAAAGACTCCCATAAAATAAATAAAAATATTATTACAGCAACTACAGAAATAATTGACCCTACGCTAGCTACAACATTTCAATACATGTATGAGTCTGGGTAATCTGAATAACGACGAGGTATTCCAGCTAAACCTAGAAAATGCATAGGAAAAAAAGTAAGGTTGACCCCAATAAACATTAAAATAAATTGTACCTTTAATCATTTAGGGTTTAAAGTTAGCCCAACTATTAAAGGGTACCAATTAACAAAACCCCCTATAAGTGCAAATACTGCCCCCATTCTTAATACATAGTGAAAGTGTGCGACAACATAATAAGTATCATGTAGAACAATATCTAAAGATGAATTAGCAAGCACTACACCCGTTAAACCTCCCACAGTAAAAAGAAAAATAAAACCTAAAGCTCACAGCAAAGAAGGCCTAAAAGAAAAACGAACTCCGTGTAAAGTCCCTAGCCACCTAAAAACTTTAATTCCAGTAGGTACCGCAATAATTATTGTGGCTGAAGTAAAATAGGCCCGAGTGTCAGCGTCTATCCCCACCGTAAATATATGATGAGCTCAAACTACAAAACCAAGAACACCAATAGCTAATATAGCGTAAACTATACCTAAAACTCCAAATGTTTCAGTTTTTCCACTCTCTTGCGCCACAATATGTGAAATTAAGCCAAACCCGGGTAGAATGAGAATGTATACCTCAGGGTGCCCAAAAAACCAAAATAAGTGTTGGTATAAAATTGGATCCCCCCCACCGCTTGCATCGTAAAATCTTGAATTTAAATTACGGTCTGTTAATAATATAGTAATAGCCCCAGCTAACACGGGGAGAGACAAAAGCAAGAGGACAGCAGTGATCAGGACAGATCAAGCAAAAAGAGGTATTCGGTCTAAAATTATACCAAATGTACGCAAGTTTCCTAAAGTTCTAATAAAATTTACAGCCCCTAAAATAGAACTGACACCGGCTAGATGTAATGAAAAAATAGCAAAATCCACAGACCTCCCCGCGTGAGCAATATTTCTTGACAGAGGTGGGTAGACTGTTCATCCTGTACCAGCTCCTCTTTCTACTAAAGAACTGGAGAGAAGTATAACTAAGGCCGGGAGTAAAAATCAAAACCTTATATTATTTATTCGAGGGAAAGCTATATCAGCTGCTCCGAGTATTAAAGGAACTAATCAATTTCCAAACCCTCCAATAAGAATAGGTATAACCATAAAAAAAATTATAATAAAAGCGTGAGCTGTAACTACGACATTATAGATTTGATCATCGCCGATAAGCCTACCAGCTTGTCCCAACTCCATACGAATAATTATTCTTAAGCCTGTTCCAACCATACCTGCTCAAGCCCCCGCTATTAAATACAAAGTTCCAATATCTTTATGGTTACAAGACCATAGCCATTTAAT